AGGATCTTATCGAAAGCTTACAGCAGCTTGCCAAACAAAAGCTAAGAGAAAAAAAAGCACAGGTATGACTGGCATAACATCTACGATTGGATTCAAAAAAGCATAGGCTTCGGGCAATTTGCCGAAGAAAAAACTACTCGAATAAGGGGCAGAATTAATACAGATACAGATCAAACTAACGATATTAAGCATAACAGACGTTTTGTTCTTGGAGATAATTGCATTTTAATTGAATTTTTGATATAAGTAAAAAGTAAGAAAGTAAGTAAGGTAGACAAAAAATCCTTCTTTTTCTTTGTACCCACTCAATCAAAAACCCTCCAATTCTCAAAGGAGAATAGAAGAAATGATACTTTCATACAATATCTTAATTGAATTCTATGTAATGATCAATAAATTTTGTTGAATTCTATATCTATATATGATATATATGGATCAAAATGCGAATACCAATATATTCTATACATATAGAGATTTTGGGCTGGAGTTGACAAAAAATTAATACCAATATTATTTTTCTTGGTGTAGATTTGAAATTGAAATGGGGCGTAGCCAAGGGGTAAGGCAACGGGTTTTGGTCCCGCTATTCGGAGGTTCGAATCCTTCCGTCCCAGCGTAGATGCTTTTTTTTATGCTCCATTCTTTTCTTAGAAAGAAGTAAGGGAAAGAGTTAATCCATATTAATTTCCAAATTCATTTAAATACCATAAAATGAAGCCAATGTTTTTTCGTTGAATCGCATTTTTTATTAGATATTTCGTGTTTGACTCTAATGATAAATTGGAAATCTATGTAACGATTGAGGTAGAGGGGATTTATCTTCTCCCTTTGATTTTATTTACTTTATGACAAGAAGTGATTGTTGAAAGATTACTCAATCCCATGTTAAAGAAAATATATATCATTGAATCGTTTAAAATAAGCGAAATGTTTCGCTTATACGGCCTCTATCGTTCTAGTTCAATGACAAGAAATTTTTGTTTTTTATGAAAACCTTTTGTGATCCCTTAAATTAGAATTATTTATACTGAAATTATTTCAATTCTATATTATATATTGTTAGAATATATATAACAGTGACAACCCCTCAGCCTATCTGATAGAGGGGAAAATTCCTCCTATATATCTTATGAAAAAGAATTGATTTCTTTCTCCTTTTCTTTGGTCTCTTTATCTATTTTAAATTAAAAAAGCAAGTAAAAAAGAAAGACCTATCCTCCTATAAGATCAAAGGTGATCCTTATCATCCAGTTTTTGTCAAATTAAATCAAATGAAATAATGATGTCCAAATCGGAAACTTTTTCGATTTCAATTAGAAATTGGAAATCGTTTTTATTTAAAATTTATTTTGAATGATTCCTTGTAAGTAGAATCAAACTTTTTTGTACTCAATAAAGTAGGAAATATAAAGTAGGAAATTGTTTTATCAATCCTATTGAGTTACTTGAAGATGCAGATTCAACAAGTGAGTTGTTTCTATATTTCATTCTATTACCTATATATTCTTAATGGGTGTTAAAGATGCTGTGTTGCTAAGACTTTTTCAGAAAGATAGTTTCACATATCATAATCATATATGGAAGAAAAGGTCTAGATTACAATGTCTATGGACAACCGAAGCAATGACTATTCATGATTCCATGATTGAATCAATTTCATACCGGTTCCAAATTCGAGGAATATTATGGTAAAACTTCGTTTGAAACGATGTGGTAGAAAGCAACGTGCGACTTGAAGGACAGAATCTATTGTGGATTTTTACATTCACCATTTTCGATTTATCTAGAAACGAGGGTGCTCTTGGCTCGACATTGTTTGTTCTGTTACACTTGAATCCTTCGTTTTTGTTGGGTTCTAAATAGTCCACGACGGAGCTCGAGTAGAAAGGATTAATTCATTTCTTGGGGGCAAGAATCTAAGGTTAAATGCCAATCAATCCATTGGAACAACTTCGTAAATATATCTTCCATATATAGAAATCGAAAGGATCCAATTCGAGCAAGTTTCTAATTCACAATTCAAAAGCAAAACTTGTTGGAATTGATCAAACCCTTTCGATTCATTCAAAGTGTATCACGCGGGAATCAACTGGCCATGGGATTCTTTGATAGAAAGAAATCAAAAAGGGGTATGTTGCTGCCATTTTGAAAGGATTAAGAAGCACCGAAGTAATGTCTAAACCCAATGATTAAAAAAAAGGATAAAGGATCTAAAAACAAGGAAGCACCCTTTTTGAATTTGATTGATAATCTGAATAACTGGATCCGACTAAAGAATTCAAATAGAATTTTAAAGGAGAGAAACAAAAGGGGGGTAAAGACCACTCAATAAATGAAAATTGACTAAAGATTCTTCCTTTGCGCGATTTGAGAGTTATACAACTTGAGTTATGAGTACGGATGGTTTCTTTTGATTTTCAGGAAAAAAGTCTGAAATCGTAGTCTAATTGATTTTATAGGCCCATTTGGCATTTAAGTCATTAGAATTGTATACATAGAC